TAAAAAATAGAGTTTCGTTTCGCAAAGCGATGAAAAAGGCTATTGAATTAACCGAACAAACAGATACAAAAGGAATTCAAGTACAAATTGCAGGGCGCATCGACGGAAAAGAAATTGCACGTGTCGAATGGATCAGAGAAGGTAGGGTTCCTCTCCAAACCATTCGAGCTAAAATTGATTATTGTTCCTATACAGTCCGAACAATCTATGGAGTATTAGGCATCAAAATTTGGATATTTAGAGAGGAAGAATAAAAATACTTTACTTGTCTTTACTATTTATTTATTTATAGAATAAAAAACAACAAACCTTTTCCTTTCATGATTATTCTTTTAAATCAAAAGAATAAGCAATTCTATAGGGTTGAATAAAAATTGGATTGATGATTTCATATAATTGCTATGCTTAGTGTGTGACTCGTTGGTTTTTTTTCAGAAGGTAGGATTCAAAAAAATGTACCGACCCCTACTGTGAACTAATAACTATAGAACTAATAACCAACTCTTCGTTTCGCATTATCTAGATACAAAAAAGCAGTCAAGGTATGATATATTGGTCATATCATTGTAGCAACTGAAATCTTTTTTGCATAAACAAAAGAAAAACCAATTTGATTATGATATATAAAGTATGCAGATAAAAGGAAAGTTGAGAGAAAGAAAGAAAAAGAATATCAATGATATAGGATTTCAATCTATGTAAGGTTTATGAGTCATCTCATAAAAGGCAGTGTAATAAAGCATCAATACAGATTCATCCATAACTCTATGAATCTATTCATAGAAAAAATCAAGAGCCCCGAGCCAATAAAGACTGAGAAAATTGACTCAAGAACCAATTTCAGGAAGGGCTCCATTGTAAAATTCAAACCTAACCATTAATTAAGAAGCGATGAGAACGATGAAACCTATGAATACGTAAGATTCTATTGAAAAATGAATCCTAATAATTCATTAGATGGGATGGCGGAATAAACCGGGGACCGATTCATTTATTCCGAGAAGTCATGAGCTAACCCTACAACAGAAACAGATATTAAAAGAGTAAATATTCGCCCGCGAAGGTTTTTATTAGATTACTCAATCTTCTTTTACATTACTCAATCTTATTCGATCCAATATAATAATATGATCAAAGGAAAACCAAAATAAAGATTCGTTATAAAAAAAAAGAGATTATCTTATTATCTATAAATAGAAATAATTATCTATAAAATAATTATCTATAAATAGAATAATATATCCAAACAAGATATAGAAATTTCTAATAGATTAAATGAAATAAATTTCTAATAGATTAAATGAAATATCAAAAAATCCGCGATTCAGTATATTTTCATAAAATGGGAATCATTTCATTCGCGAGGAGCCGGATGAGAAGAAACTCTCATGTCCGGTTCTGTAGTAGAGATGGAATTGAGAAATAGCCATCAACTATAACCCCAAAAGAACCAGATTTCGTAAACAACATAGAGGAAGAATGAAAGGAATATCTTATCGAGGCAATCATATTTGTTTCGGTAAATATGCTCTTCAGGCACTTGAACCCACTTGGATCACATCAAGACAAATAGAAGCAGGGCGGCGAGCAATGACAAGAAATGTGCGTCGTGGTGGAAAAATATGGGTACGTATATTTCCAGACAAGCCAGTTACTGTAAGACCTACGGAAACACGTATGGGTTCGGGTAAAGGGTCTCCCGAATATTGGGTAGCTGTCGTTAAACCAGGTAGAATACTTTATGAAATGAGCGGAGTAGCAGAAAATATAGCCAGAAAGGCTATTTCAATAGCGGCGTCCAAAATGCCTATACGAACTCAATTTATTATTTTGGGATAGGAATATAGGACTAAAGGAAAGAATTCGGGGGGGTAAAAAAACAATTGAAGATTTTTTTTTAGACAAACAATATTTCTTTTTTTTTTACTTCGCCCTTTGCTTTGCATTGAAAAAACAGATTAAAAAATGATATGATTCAACCTCAAAGCCATTTGAATGTAGCGGATAACAGTGGTGCCCGAGAATTAATGTGTATTCGAATTATAGGAGCTAGTAATCGACGATATGCTCATATCGGTGACATTATTGTTGCTGTGATCAAGGAAGCATTACCAAATACACTTCTAGAAAGATCAGAAGTGATCAGAGCTGTAATTGTACGTACTTGTAAAGAACTTAAACGTGACAACGGTATGATAATACGATATGATGACAATGCTGCAGTTGTCATTGATCAAGAACGAAATCCAAAAGGAACTCGAGTTTTTGGTGTGATTGCCCAAGAATTGAGACAGTTAAATTTCACTAAAATAGTTTCATTAGCACCTGAGGTATTATAAGATGAGATCATACATATAATAGTTATATTATACATAGTATTTGAATGGAATAGATTGAATTAATTAGTGGATTTGATTGTATCTTACATATATCCATTGTATCTTACGTATATCCCTTTATTAAAAATAAATAGAAATATTTATAAATAAATACAAAATAG